CAACGCAGAACCCTTTGTGAATGAGAGAGAGAAAGACGAGAAAGACCAATGAAATCAAGTTTCAAGGTTGTAATTTAATGGTAAAGTTTCATTACCACTAACCTCCAGAATAGTTATAGTTAACGAGTTTTTCGGTTTGATTCATCTCCTAAAGGGTGGCTCTCGGCCTGAGTTATATTAAGTTAAGGCGGCCTTAGGCATTAATTACCTACGGTATTTTTCTTATTACCTATTGTATTTCGAGTGCTTTTTATTTACTAAAGGCGGCCGGGACCTATTATTTCTAGTTGATTTTTGAATCAAGGTGGCCATAGGCCCCTATGGTCCAGTGGTTACGACCTCTCTCTTTCACGGAGAAAACGAGGGTTCAAGTCCCTCTAGGGGTGTACCAATACTCAAGACTATAGGAGCGGGATTTTCTATCAAGTGATCCATATTTATCAAGTCCTTCTAATAGTCTACTCAGTGGGACTTTGTATTTTATATCAAGTGATATGTATTTGTCAAATCTGCCTGGGAGACGAAAGGAAGTTGATTATGGAACGTCTAAAATGAATTAGGCGTTGGGTCGATGCCCGAGTGGTTAATGGGGACGGACTGTAAATTCGTTGACAATATGTCTACGCTGGTTCAAATCCAGCTCGGCCCAACAATTTGTCAATCTACTATCAGATGGTAGAACCCTCTTGTTCTTAAAAAACACCTGATACGAGAGAATAAAAAAGAATCCAAAATTTCTGCTAGATCTCTTCTTATTTCCCTGGGATTGTAGTTCAATAGGCAAGAGCACCGCCCTGTCAAGGCGGACGTTGCGGGTTCGAGCCCCGTCAGTCCCGACGGATCCAATAAGTACATCAATTCGCCTCTCCATTTTCTGTGAAAGAAGGAACAGAGAGCATAATTTAATTCCGAAGGGGTTTCCCTTATTTTTTTTTTTCAGGATTCTGTCGAAGAAAGAACAAACCCTAAACTAAAATGAAAATTACTAAAATAGTGAAGTTGATAGAATATTCCATCTTTTCTCCCGCGACTCATCTTTCTCATACTTCTTTGTCTTCCAAATAAATTTCGATCATTAAACTTTAGAACCTAATTCCTCTCTTTTTCCACTTCGCTTGTATTGTTTGTTGGGGTTTTGTAGTTCGGGCGGGTGGTTAGATTTCGTTTGATGGTTCTATAAGGAAGACCTAAGGTAGGTTATAAAAAAGAAAGAAAAGAAGGATAAATATAAATAAAGTAAAGGAATTTTTGATTGGTCCGGGAATCCAATTTTAGATTCGGTATGGATAAAAGATGTTCGTATGTTATACTATTCAATTCTCGACGACGAATTAATTTAATAGCTCAGATATTGTTATTCATGATATTGATCCGATTCAAGATCATCGATAGGTAATGCATTTATTTAATTGACAGGTGAAAGATTTATCATCTCTATGGGATTAAATCCCGAGTTATTGTGAAATAAAAAAAAACGATGAGATTATGGAAGTAAATATTCTTGCATTTATTGCTACTGCACTGTTCATTTTAATTCCTACTGCTTTTCTACTTATAATTTACGTAAAAACAGCCAGTCAAACTGATTAATTACTTTAAATTAAACTTGACTTCTGAATTCTTATCAATAGTTGAAGAAATCAAATGAAAAGTATTCTATTTTTGCGTCTTAAATGAAATCAACGGGGCGGTATTCTATGAGATCCGAGAGTCTGGTAAGTAAGAAATCAATTTCTTACTTACCAGACTCTCTATTAGTGTTATAGTAGTGTATAAAATTGTTTCTAATAAAGTTGGTATACTATATTAGCTTCTATCTTCAATATATGCAGTTATTAATCCATATATGGAATTTATGTAGGACCCAATTCTATTTCTTTCATACATCTATTTATTCCGATGAATCTGAAATAATGGTTTTCCTTTTATAGAATACATTTCTCCACTAGAATCCAATGGAATTTGGAAATGAAGATATTTTGATTTGAAAATGATTTCAATTCAAATAACAAATGCGTTGCAGAACGATCTATAAAACAATTGATACCGTTTCAATCCTCAACTAAATTAGGAGTGCTTCTAAAGTCCACTTCTTCCCCATACTACGAGTGAAAGGGAAAATGTAAAGACTACCATTAAAGCAGCCCAAGCGAGACTTACTATATCCATGTGAATTATGTCCCTTATCTCTATGATATAATTATTCCATTATTGCTCACTAATAATAGTAGAATGAATGGTCCAGAGTCAAAAAGGGATTCTGGCCGAACACTATTGATGAACCAATCAAAAAAATACATTTCAAAAACTCCTATATGCTTTCTAATCGGGAAAGACTAAACACAAGTAAAATAAACAATCACACTACAAAGGAATGTTACTAATGGAACATCTAGTAATAAAAAAAGGAGGGCCCATTCTTGCCCTTCAAAGTAAAAATAGATGAATTGCTATCTATTACAAATTTTTACTATTTGATCTAATCCGTACCCTTTCCCGATTGTCTCTCTGAAGGAGTTGGGAGATAGTATATTATACTCTTGTTCTTGCAATGGGGTTAAAAAAAAAAAATAATTTTTTTTTTTTTTTTTTTTTTTTTTTTTCGCGTTTTATTTTCTATAAAAAAGTAAATTCTCCATCTCAATCTAATGAATGCCTGAACACTCAGAGATTCTCGCGAGTCTATATATGTAGTACAGTATAGAAAGAACTTCCCCCAACCAGTAGTTAAATTATCTGCCGGCTATCCAATCAAGACCCAATCAGTAGACATTACATTAGTAGTAGAAACATTACATTAGTAGTAGAAAGGAATCGGGAAGTCTTGCTTCAACCATTCTAATCTTTCTTTTCATTTTGGATTCAAAGATTTCCAATATTTTACAAAATCCCCAGAACGGATGTTTAGAATCAACCAAGTATTAAGAGTCCCCTTATTCTGTTCTGCTGGGTAAAATTAGGTTGAGTTATATCAGCAGAACAGAATAAGAGATTTTTATTCGTTTGTTGATGAGGCGGCACCCGGATTTGAACTGGGGAAAAAGGATTTGCAGTCCCCCGCCTTACCACTCGGCCATGCCGCCAAAACGATACACAATAGGAGAAAAATTTACCTTTTTGGGTTGGATTACTCAATTTTAGTTTATTGTACTTGCATCCCTTTTTTAATCCTTTTTATAAATTTATAAAAATTAGAAAAGAAACCCTTTTTCCCCTTTTGATTGTATTTGATCTACCCCTTCGATTGATTGTATAGTATCTCAAAACACACAATGCCAAAAAGCTTCCCCTCACTTTTCTATTGAAAAATAAAATGTATATTTTCACTCCAAAAAACCAAAATTGATGACAAATGGGATATTCGTTGACTGAGAATTCGTGAATGATTCTTGGATTTGAATCTAAAATTTGGTTTGCCTAATGACATAAGAAAATAAAAATTGATACATACTTAATTGATTCTTTTGAATCAAAAATCCTTCTCAATTTCCATTATAACAAAAATGATAAGTATATGTAAACCCCAGAACGGAAATTGTTACACGGATACCAAATTGGCTATTTAGAGTATGTTGCCTATAAATAAAAAATGAAGGGGATTTTTTGTAACAAAAAAAGGCCCGGCTGGGTATTGACCGGGCCAGGCCAAAAGGGCACTTCGAATAAAATAAAAGCAAGAAGGTCTTCTTTTTTTATCTTTCTATTTGGATCTTTCGAGCATCTAAATGGAATTGCTAATTATATAATAACGAGAAAGAATGTGAAAGAAATACTTTCTTTAATCCTTACTTGATGTGTAATGTAACATAGTAATTATCTTTTTCAATTGGGAGAGATGGCTGAGTGGACGAAAGCGGCGGATTGCTAATCCGTTGTACGAGTTATTCGTACCGAGGGTTCGAATCCCTCTCTTTCCGTTGATGACTTTCTATTTTTTTTCTTTCAAATTTAGCAAACCCCTGTTTCTTTTTTTTTTCTAGTTAAATGTGTGGAATAGCTAAAATAAAATATGAATAAAATTTTTAAATCAAGCAAGAAAAACAAAATTTTTATTTTATTCTTCACGTCCAGGATTACGTCCTGGATCATTGGATAGGAATCCAAAGATGAAGAGAGAAACAAAGAATATTACTACTGTGTAAACGAAAAGTTTGAGAGTAAGCATTACACAACCTCCAAGATCATTTTTTGAAAAAGAAAAACGAGAAAAGAAAAGATAATAGATCCTCCATTTTTATATCACATATCCTATTTTGACACCAAGAAATGAATGATAGAAATAGAAAAGAATGTTCAGAAATTCAAAAGAAGTTGAAATTTTTAAAAAGAGTCTTTGATTACCACAAATCACTTTCATACCCACAATTAGATATTGTAAGCGACCCTAAGCTAATAAGGTATTTCGCCGGAAAAAGGATTAAAATCGGGAAATGGGGCGAGCCGGATTTCTCACGGCTATCCGAGAGTTTCAATGTTTGAATTGAAGGTTCATACTGTCAGACTTATTTGATCTTATCAATTGTTATCATTTTTCTCTAATAAATCATGAATTTTCTAAGATACTATTAAAGATCTTATCGAAAACTTACAGCAGCTTGCCAAACAAAGGCTAAAAGAAAAAAGAACAGGGGTATGACTGGCATAACATCTACGATTGGATTCAAAAAAGCATAGGCTTCGGGCAATTTGGCGAAGAAAAGACTACTCGGATAAAGGGCAGAATTAAGACAGATCAAACTAAAGATATTAAGCATAACAGACATTTTTTTTTCGTCGAGATAATTGCATTTTGATTGAGTTATTTATATAAGGAAAAATGAAGAAAGTAAGGTAGACAAAAAAATACTTCTTTTTCCACTCAATCAAAAATCCTCCAATTCTCAAAGGAGAATAGAAGAAATCATACTTTCATACAATATCTTAATTGAATTATATGTAATGATCAATAAATTCAGTTGAATTATAGATATACACATGTCAAAATCCTAGCAACGAATCTATAATAAATTCTATAAAGAAGAAATATTTTCTATAGATAGTTGGACTGGAATTGACGAACACTTAATACCAATATTATTCTTTATTAGTATTAGTGTCCAATAAAAATAGAAATGGGGCGTAGCCAAGCGGTAAGGCAACGGGTTTTGGTCCCGCTATTCGGAGGTTCGAATCCTTCCGTCCCAGAGCATATCCCCTGTATCCGAATACTTCTTTTTTGTTCAACAAGGTTATGTTTCAAGGTCTAATATTGGATAGAATATTATTCCTCTTTCTTTTTTTTTTTTTTTTTTTATGATTCTTTTCGGAATCATATCTTAATTTTTCACAAACTGAACTAAATCGAGTTCAAATGACATGCAAAAGTAACTAAAACCTTTTGTGATCCAGATAAAGATAAGCTGGGACATAGAGCTGTAGAAAGATTACTTAACCTCAGGTTAAACAAAATATGAAAATACATATACATATAAAAGAGGAAGTGCTTAGCCTATAGGTATGTATTGTTATCCTATTTCAGTGACAAAAAGTCTTTCTATTTTTGTGAAAAAGAGTTTGCATCCCTAAAATCTTAAAATTGAAATATTTAACAATGCTATTTCTTTTCATTATTCGATCTATTGAGATTATTTGCTTTACATCATTGACAATTCCATTCGAAAAGAAAAAGAAGATTATCTTTCTTATGATAATCAAATGGAGTCTTTACTGTAAAACTTGACTCAAATAATGATGTAGAAGTAAGATACTTTTTCAAGTATCAAGATTTGTAATGATTCTTTATGGATTGAATCTTTGGGAAGTTTTGAGAAGTTGGAATTAGTCAGTCTATCTTATTGAGTCACTTGAAGAGGCAGAGTCAAATAGAATTTATTTAATAGAATTTATTTATTAGTGTGATTTCTGTTAGTTATGTTATTTCTATATTTAGATTTCTGGATATTTCTGTTAGACATTTTTTGAGATAGAGGTTTATAGAAAAATGTTCCATTCATACAAAAAAGCCGGGGTCTTGCTAATATTTATTCATAAAAATCTTTATTATCTATGTAGCTATTTATTATCTATGTAGCTAATAAAAAAGATAAATGGCTATGTCTCTGTACCGACTGAACCAATGACTATTCATGATTCCATAATTGAATCAATTCCATACTGGTTCCAAATTAGAGGAATGTTATGGTAAAACTTCGTTTAAAACGATGTGGTAGAAAGCAACGTGCGACTTGAAGGACACGATCCGGTGTGGATTCTTATTCTTACATCCACCATTTTATATAGAAATGAAGGTGCTCTTGGCTCGACGTCGTTTTTCTATTCTACTAGAACCCTTCTTTTTTTATTGGGTTGTAATGTAAATAGTTCGTGATGGAGCTCGAGTAGAAAGTATTGATTAATTTCTCAGGGGCAACGATCTAGGGTTAATGCCAATAAATAAATTGGAACAACTTCGTAAGTATATCTTCGATATAGAAATCGAAAGGATCCGATTCGAGCAAATTTTCAATTCAAAAAAATTTGTTGGAACGGCTAAAACTTTTCGATCCACAGTGTATCGCGCACGAATAAACCATCGGTATGATTCTTTGATAGAAAGAAATCACAATCACAAAAGGGGTATGTTGCTACCATTTTGAAAGGATTAAGAAGCACCGAAGTAATGTCTAAACCCAATGATTTAAAACCAAGATAAAGGATCCCAGAACAAGGAAACGCCACTTCAATTGTCTCACGGATCCAAATAAAGAATCCAAATCTATTTTAAACGAGACGAAAAGGGGGGGGGGTTAAAGACCACTCAAAAAATAAAAAGATTAATTTCTTTAATCTATTTGAGAATTATTGAACTTGAGTTATGAGTACAAATGATTTTTTTTTTTTTCAGGAAGAAAGCTAAATAAAAATGACTATGAGTTAAATTATAGACTAATTGATTTTACGGACTCCTTTCCTATTTATTCTAATTTTATCCATAGACAAAACTTCGAATCATTTTTTCTCGAGCCGTACGAGGAGAAAGCTTCTTATACGGTTCTAGGGGGGGGGGGGGTTCTTTTTCATCTACATCTATCCCGATGAGCCGTCTATCGAATCGTTGCAATTGATGTTCGATCCCGAAGAGAAGGAAGAGATCTTCGGAAAGTGGGTTTTTATGATCCTATCAAGAATCAAACTTATTTAAACGTTCCCGCTATTCTCTATTTCCTTGAAAAAGGCGCTCAGCCTACAGGAACTGTTCAGGATATTTTAAAAAAGGCAGAGGTTTTTAAGGAACTTTGCTCTAATCAAACGAAATTCAATTAAATTAAGGAAATAATAAGGATAGGATAGTGATTTCTATATCATTTTGGATATCTTTTCTATACTATGTTTTTTTATTTCCTTCTTTTCTTGCTCTATTCGTATCTATTTATCATTGCTTTGATATAATCTTTTTCTAAGGAAACCTTATTTGATGGATCCTTACAAAATAGAAAATTCTGACATTACCTGCAGTTTTCATTCGAACTCTAATACCAAGTAAGAAACAAGGAATCGAAGTTCTTTATTCGACTTATTATATATGAATTCAATACACTATTGATTGCATAAATCCTTTTTCTACTTTTATTCTCCATCTAAACTAAAAATTTGAGTATATATGCATATGCAGTGCCAATCCAACACAAGTTTTTTTTACTATTATTTCAATTTTAGTTCTTGTATTTTTTCCATCGTATTCTTTTATTAACCTTTAATATAATTTAATATTCTATTGACAATATTGTATCGAACAAATATAATTCATCGTGATAAGCAGCTCTATTTAGTTCTGTCCCATAGGTTTTAGTTTTTATTTTTTACCTGTTGATTCAAATGATGGGTTCATTGGATTAGCTTTGCTACTCGGATTTTTGATTGAAAAAGTGGATAACATAGAAATAGGGGATGGTCCGGCATTTTTTACATTGCTTTCTTTTTTTTTTTTTTTTTTCGGTAAATTTGTGATTTTTTCATCTTTTTTAGTCATTTTTATGTTCCAAATAGATTAGAAAAATCTTTTTTTATTTCGTAGATTAATGGTTTGATTTAATCATTTTTTTTATTCTGATTGTATCTACATACCCTTTTTCTATTTGGGTTGCTAACTCAACGGTAGAGTACTCGGCTTTTAAGTGCGGCTAGGATCTTTTACACATTTAGATGAAGCGAAGGATTCGTCCATACCATCGGTAAAGTTTGGAAGACCACGACTGATCCTCAAAGGGAATGAATGGAAAAAATAGCATGTCGTATCAATTAAGAGTTCTGGGAATATTTTATTCTTTCCGGCTCGATACAAAGCCTTCATTGAAAATGAAAATTATTCAAAGGGAGCAAATCGAAGTCAATTTCTAGTTGGGTCGAATTAATAAATGGATAGGGCCCCATGGCTTCAATTAATTTCATTTTGATTATAGGGAAAGAAAAAGCAACGAGCTTCCGTTCTTAATTTGAATGATTACCCGATCTAATTAGACGTTAAAAAAATATTAGTGCCCAATACGGGAAGGCTTTCTCCCAGGAATGTATTCTTGATTTTTTAATGAATCCTAAATATTACCATCCTCCATTATCTAATGGAGGAGTATGTGTATAAGAAACAGTATATTGATAAAAAAATTTCCAAAATCAAAAGAGCGATTGGGTTGAAAAAAGTAAAGGATTTCTAATCATCTTGTTATCCTATAATGAAAACAAACATAAATACTTAAATTGAAATGGAAAAAGATAGGATAGAGAATCTGTTGAGAAGTTTATCTGTATCCGAGGTATCTATTCGGTTTGTACTATAATACCTTGTTTTGACTGTATCGCACTATGTATCATTTATAACCCCCAAAATCCTCTACCCTTAATTTAAATAGAATTTCAAATGGAGAAATTCCAAAGCTATTTAGGGCTAGATAGATCTCACTACTTCTTATATCCACTTATCTTTCAGGAGTATATTTATGTACTTGCTCATGATCATGGTTTAAATAGATCGGTTTTGTTGGAAAATGCAGGTTATGACAATAAATCCAGTTTACTAATTGTGAAACGTTTAATCATTCGAATGTATCAACAGAATCATTTGATTCTTTCTGTTAATGATTCTAAACAGACTCCATTTTTGGGGCACAACAAGAATTTTTATTCGCAAGTAATGTCAGAGGTTTCTTCAACCATTATGGAAATTCCATTGTCTCTGCGATTAATATCTTCTCTAGAAAGGAAAGGGGTAGTTAACTCCGAGAATTTACGATCAATTCATTCAATATTTTCTTTTTTAGAGGACAACTTTTCACATTTAAATTATGTATTAGATATACTAATACCTTACCCAGCTCATCTGGAAATATTGGTTCAGGCTCTTCGCTATTGGATAAAAGATGCTTCCTCTTTGCATTTCTTAAGATTCTTTCTCCATGAGTGTCATGATTGGGATAGTATTATTACTTCAAATTCAAAGAAAGCCAGTTCTTCTTTTTCAAAAAGAAATCACAGAATATTCTTCTTCCTATATACTTCTTATGTATGTGAATATGAATCTGGCTTCCTCTTTCTCCGTAACCAATCTTCTCACTTACGATCAACATCTTCTGGAGCCCTTATTGAACGAATCTATTTCTATGGAAAAATAGAGCGTCTTGCAGAAGTCTTTGCCAGGGCTTTTCAAGCGAATTTATGGTTGTTCAAAGATTCTTTCATGCATTATGTTAGGTATCAAGGAAAATCAATTCTTGCTTTAAAAGGGACGTTTCTTTTGATGACTAAATGGAAATATTACTTTGTCAATTTCCGGAAATCTTATTTTTACCTGTGGTCTCAACCAGGAAGGATTTATATAAACATAAACCAATTATCCAATCATTCCCTTTACTTTCTGGGTTATCGTTCAAGTGTGCGGCTAAAGCCTTCAATGGTACGCGGTCAAATGCTAGAAAATACATTTTTAATCGATAATGCTATTAAGAAGTTTGATAGTATTGTTCCAATT